GGAGAAAGAAAGACTTTTTTGAATCCTTACTTCATGTGGAATGTAATATATTCATAATTATAATTATCTTTTTCAATTGGGAGAGATGGCTGAGTGGCCGAAAGCGGCGGATTGCTAATCCGTTGTACGAGTTATTCGTACCGAGGGTTCGAATCCCTCTCTTTCCGTTTTCGTCGATGACTTGATATTTTCGTTTTCTTTCAAATTTCGCAAACCCTTTTTCCTAGTTAAACGTGTGGAATAGATAAAAAAATTAAAAAATCAAGCTAGAAAAACAAAAAAACCTTTTATTTTCTTATTTTTATTATTCTTCACGTCTAGGATTACGTCCTGGGTCATTAGATAGGAATCCAAAGATGAAGAGAGAAACAAAGAATATTACTACTGTGTAAACGAAAAGTTTGAGAGTAAGCATTACACAATCTCCAAGAGCATTTTTTGTAAAAAAAAAACAAGAAAAGAGAATAGATCATCCGTTTTTACACCACATATTATATTCTATTTTGACACCAAGAAATGAAGTCCTTTCTAGAACTAGAAAATAATTGTAATAAATTCAACTTCATTTGTAATACGAGTCTTTGATTCCCCAAAATGACTTTCATGCCCACAATTAGATAATTAGATATTGGTGGGGGGCCTAACCCGATATAAAATATAAATAAGGCCTTTCACTGGAAAAAGGGTCAGAATGGGGAGGGGAAATGTGGCGAGCCGGATTTGATTTATCGCGGCTATCCAAGAATTTCAATGTTTGAATCGAAGGTTGATACTGTTAAAGACTTATTTGATCTTATCAATTGTTATAATTTTTTTCGAAGAAATCATGAATTTTCGAGGATAGTATTAAGTATCTTATCGAAAACTTACAGCAGCTTGCCAAACAAAGGCTAAAAGAAAAAAGAACACGGGTATGACTGGCATAACATCTACGATTGGATTCAAAAAAGCATAGGCCTCGGGCAATTTGGCGAAGAAAAGAGTACTCGTATAAAGGGCAGAATTAAGATAGATACAGATCAAACTAAAGATATTAAGCATAACAGACATTTTGTTCTTGGATATAATTGCAATTTGATTGAGTTCTTGCGATAAGGAAAAATGAAGAAAGTAAGGTAGACAAAAAATACTTATTTTTCTTTGGACCTGCCCAATCAAAAATCCTTCAATTCTCAAAGGAGAATAGAAGAAATAATATTTTCATCTAATATTTTAATTGAATTATATGTAATGATCAATAAAGTCAGCCGAATTCTATATCTACACGTGTCCAATTCCTAGAACGAACCTAGAATCTATATTATTTTATTAATAAAATTTTTCTAGAGATATTTGGATTACAGTTGACAAACATGAAGAAAGGTTATATATGTTTATATAATAGAGAAATAGAAAGACTAGAAACGACATCTGTTATGTCAATGACAGCAATTGGATTACAGTTGACAAACATGAAGAAAGGTTATATATGTTTATATAATAGAGAAATAGAAAGACTAGAAACGACATCTGTTATGTCAATGACAGCAATTGGATTACAGTTGACCAACATGAAGAAAGGTTATATATGTTTATATAATAGAGAAATAGAAAGACTAGAAACGACATCTGTTATGTCAATGACAGCAATTGGATTACAGTTGACAAACATGAAGAAAGGTTATATATGTTTATATAATAGAGAAATAGAAAGACTAGAAACGACATCTGTTATGTCAATGACATCAATTGGATTACAGTTGACAAACATAAAGAAAGGTTATATATGTTTATATAATAGAAGGACTAGAAACGACATCTGTTATGTCAATGACATCAATTGGATTACAGTTGACAAACATAAAGAAAGGTTATATATGTTTATATAATAGAAGGACTAGAAACGACATCTGTTATGTCAATGACATCAATTGGATATTAAATGAATGGAACTGGGATATGGATGGAATATAATCAAAAAGATATTTTTTAGTGAATAAAAGTCAAAATGGGGCGTAGCCGAGTGGTAAGGCAACGGGTTTTTGTCCCGGAGTCGAAGGTTCGATCCCTTTCGTCCCAAGGCATATCCATTCGTATAGAATGGATATGTCTTTATGTCTTTTGTAAACAACTAAAACTCAAAATGGGGCGTAGCCGAGTGGTAAGGCAACGGGTTTTTGTCCCGGAGTCAAAGGTTCGATTCCTTTCGTCCCCTTTATGTCTTTTGTAAACAACTAAAACTCAAAATGGGGCGTAGCCAAGTGGTAAGGCAACGGGTTTTGATCCCGGTAGTCGAAGGTTCGATCCCTTCCGTCCCAGGGCATATCCATTCGGATATGCCAGCGCTCTGCTTAAGAGTTTCATATTGGATAGAATATGAGTCTTCATTCTTTTCTGATTTTGAATGATTCTTTTCTGAATCATATCTCCGCTTTTCACAAATTTGAACTAAACCAAGTGCAAATGACATGCAGATGTAATGGAATAGATTTGTGATCCGGGCAAGATGGGAGAACAGAGATCACAATACAAGAGTTTGACTAAAAAAAATAGGGCGGACTTTTCATCATATGCTCACTCCCTTCATATTGAAGCAAGTTAGTTACTTAAAAAAACCTTACACCCCATATCTATTTGAATTTGGAATGATCGATTTTTAATCGAAATGCGAAAGAACCTATCTTCCCTATCCCTTCTTACCTATTATGTACCGACTGAACCAATGACTATTCATGATTCCATAATTGAATCAATTCCATGGGGGTAAAAAATTAGAGTAATGTTATGGTAAAACTTCGTTTAAAACGATGTGGTAGAAAGCAACGTGCGACTTATCGAATCGTTGCAATTGATGTTCGATCCCGAAGAGACGGAAGAGATCTTCGGAAAGTGGGTTTTTATGATCCGATAAAGAAGCAAACGTATTTAAATGTTCCTGCTATTCTATATTTCCTTGAAAGGGGTGCTCAGCCCACAGACACTGTTCGGGACATTTTAAAGAAGTCGGAGGTTTTTAAGGAACTTTGCCCCAATCAAATAAAATTTTTTAAAAATTAAGGAAATAAAAGGGGGGTAGTGATTCCGATATAACTTTGTATAACTTTTCTATATTATGTTTATAGATTGATTGAATAAATCCGAGATCTTTTTATACTTCTTATTTATTTATTCCTTTATCTAAACTTTTTTGTATCTATATAGTGCCAATCCAACACAAGTCCTTTTTTTAATATTATTTCAATTGAATTTGTTATGTTTTTACATTGTATTTCTTAACCTTTATATTGACAACAACACATTGAACAAATATAATTCATCTTGATAAGCAGATCTATTTATTTCCGTCCCATAGGTTTGGTTTTTTACCTTATTCAAATAATGGGTTCGTTGGGTGTGCTTTGATACAATCATTTTTGATTGAAAAAGTGAATAACAATAACATAAGGGATGATCTCTCAATTTTGGCATTTATTTATCGTTTTTTCTTTTATCGGAAAATTTATTGTATTTTCATCTGAGTTATTCCGTTTTATATTCGTAATCGATTATAAAATGTGTTTTTCTGGTTTGATTACCTCGTCTATTCATTTATTTTGATTCTGATTGTATCGACATACTTTATACTTTATTCCATTTGGGTTGCTAACTCAACGGTAGAGTACTCGGCTTTTAAGTGCGACTAGGATCTTTTACACATTTGGGTGAAGCGAGGGATTCATCCATACCATCGGTAAAGTTTGGAAGACCACGACTGATCCTGAAAGGGAATGAATGGAAAAAATAGCATGTCGTATCAATCAAGAGTTCTGATAATATTTGATTCTTTCCAGATCGGTACAAAACTTTGTTTAACTTATTGGAAGGGAGCAAAATCTATTCAATTTCAAGTTGGGTCGAATGAATAAATGGATAGAGCCCTGTGGCTTCAATTAATTTAATTAAATTATAAAGAAAGAAAAAGCAACGAGCTCCCATTCTTAATTTGAATGATTACCCGATCTAATTAGACGTTAAAAATATATTAGTGCCTGATACGGGAAGGGCTTCTCCCATGAGCGGATTCTTTATTTTTTAATGAATCCTAAATATTACCATTCTCCATTCCATAATGGAGATGTATGTGTATAAGAAACAGTATATTGATAAAAAAATTTCCAAAATCAAAAGAGCGATTGGGTTGAAAAAATAAAGGATTTCTAAACATCTTGTTATCCTAGAACGAATATAAAATACTTCAATTAAATGGAAAAAGAGAGGATAGAGAATCTGTTGATAAGTTTACCTATATCCGAGGTATCTATTCGTTTCTTACTATAAGTAAATACCTTGTTTTGACTGTATCGCACTCTGTATCATTTGATAACCCCCAAAATCCTCTACTTTTGGTTCAAATAGAATTTAAAATGGAGGAAGTTCAAAGCTCTTTAGAGCTCGATATATTTCAACAACACGACTTCTTATATCCACTTATCTTTCAGGAGTATATTTATGCACTGGCTCATGATCATGGTTTAAATAGATCCATTTTGTTGAAAAATGCAGGTTATGACAATAAATTCAGCTTTCTAATTGTGAAACGTTTAATTACTCGAATGTATGACCAGAATTCTTTGATTCTTTCTCCGAATGATTCTAAACAAAATCCATTTTTGGGACGCAACAAGAATTTTTATTTTCAAATGATATCAGAGGGATTTTCGGTCATTATGGAAATTCCATTTTCTCTACGATTACTATCTTCCCTAGAAAAGCTCGAAAAGAAAGGGATAGTAAAATCCGATAATTTACAATCAATTCATTCAATATTTTCTTTTTTAGAGGACAAAATTTCACATTTAAATTATGTATTAGATATACTAATACCTTACCCAATCCATCTAGAAATCTTGGTTCAAGCTCTTCGCTACTGGCTAAAAGATGCTTCGTCTTTGCATTTATTACGATTCTTTCTCCACGAGTTTCATAATTGGAATAGTCTTATTACTTCAAAGAAAGCCAGTCCTTCTTTTTCAGAAAGAAAT